ATTAGGCTTTATATTTTAATTATAAAATTTTAAATTGCAAATTTAAAGATGCATATGTGCTAAAGCTTAAATAACTTTATTTTTAACTTTGAAGGTTAATAGTTTTAATAACTTAAAGCTTTATATTATGGTTATTAAAGGTAGTGTAATAATGGGACATATGCTTGCTACTTTGACAGGTCAGGTTATGTGTAATAAAGATTTATTGAATCAGGAGAGCTTTGGGTTTATTATTAGTAAATTAAAGGAGATTCGTATATAAAAATATAGAGTCAAAACTCTACATATAACTAAAATGATTATGATTATAAAGAAAGCGTTAGATGCTAGTCTTATTAAAACAAGCCATTTTGGTAGGAAGCCTAAGAAAGGCGGAAGACCTCCAAGCGAAAGAAGATTTAAAAATAGTCCTACTGCAATAAGGGATAAAGAATATTGATTTGCTATGAGCTGTGAGAGGTGTGTAAGGTTATTAGATATTAATAATAAAATAATTATTAATGTAATAATGATATAAATAATAAAATAGGTTAATAAAATATTTATTGAAATTATGGCTCTTATAATTATTCAAGCAAGATGGTTGATTGACGAGTATGCTAGGATTTTTTTTAATAGGAGTTGGTTAAGGCCTCCTATAGCTCCGGTAATGGCAGATAATACTACTATAACATAAATTAGTGTGGTTAGTAAGCTATAAGATCTTATTAGGAAGAGAGGGGCTATTTTTTGTCATGTTAGTAGTAGTCTGAGTGCTAGTCATGATAGGCCTTCTACTATTTGTGGGAATCAGAAGTGTATTGGGGCAGCACCAAGCTTTAGTGCTAAGGCTAAGGGGATTAATCTGTTGGCTAGTAGATTGGACACATCTATTGAAGTTGAAAAGTTGGCTTGTATTAAAATAATAGTTGAAAGGAAAATAATAATGGATCCTGTTGCTTGAATAAAAAAATATTTTAGAGCAGACTCATTTCTTAGCTTAGTGTTAGTTATAATAATAGGGATAAAAGCTAATATGTTAATTTCTAGCCCAGTCCATGCTATTATTCAAGAAGAAGAAGATAAGGTGATCATAGTGCCGCATAAGACAAAATAGATAGGTAAAAGTTTGTTTAGGGTTAAGTGTATTGGAAAAGAGAGATTGTCTCTATATTTGGGGTATGGACCCAACAGCTTGTCTTAGCTTACTTTTACTATTAGGGGTATTAATTACGTGAATTATAATATCAGAATAACCCTTTACTCAGGCACCCTAATTTGGTGCCTAAAAATTTTCCTAAAATTTTATAATAAAAGAAAAATTATTTTATAAAAGGCAATATTCAATTTTTAAAAATAAAATTTCAAGCCCTTAAAATTCGTTAAAAAATCAAGAAACTCAAATAAATATTATATATAGGTTAGATATATTAGAGGGAGAGAGAGAATAAAAATTATTTTTAATGAAAAAGAAAATAAAGATTAATTAATGTAAGTGTGCTATTAAACTTTTATAATTTATATATATAAAGTTTGATCCTTGCTTATTATGTTTTTTTGTTAGCTTATTTTATATATTTTATATAGTTTAATAAATAGGATAGTAGTAAATTGATTTATTGATAAGGTTAAGCTTGATGTAGTAATGTTAATAGTTCTAAGACAATTCGTGCCAGCACTTGCGGTTATACGAATAGAGCAAAAGAAATCTTTTGGTAAAAAGAAATTAGCTTGTAATTTAAATTAATTTGAAATAGTTTATTTTTAGGTAAAATTAGTTATAAACAAATTTTAGTTTATTGAATTTAAGGCGAAAGGTTTAAAACTAAACTGCTAAACCTGGATTAGATACCCAGTTATTTTTAGTGTATTATTTGTTACCAGAGTAGTATAAGTTTTCTAGAAATTTAAGGGATTTGGCGGTATTTTATTCCAATTAGAGGAACTTGCCCTGTAATCGATAGTACACGAAAAGTTTACTTCTTTTTGTTTTCAGTTTGTATATCGCTGTCGTCAGAAAACTTTAATAGATTGTGTTTTCTTATTGTATAATCTACAGGACGTCAAGTCAAGGTGCAGCGCATAGAGAAGATTGAAAGGTGAGTTACAATAATGAGTATTATTATGAATTGGTGTGTGGAAGTGCATCATGAAGGTGGATTTATTAGTAAATTTTTATAAGTTAGAGAAATTGATTTTTGGCTCTAAAATATGTACACATCGCCCGTCACTCTCATATATAGTTGAGATAAGTCGTAACATAGTAGGCGTATTGGAAAATGTGCCTGGATATATCAAAATAGAGTTTGATAAAAACATTTCACTTACATTGAAAAATTTCTTTGAAAGATATTTTGATAAGATTATTTATTTAAAGTGTTAATAAAACAATAAATTAGTTAGTATTATTAAGAACGTTTTGTTATTTTTTACTGTAAAGGATTATAATGGTTTTGTAAAAGAAACAGTAAGTGTGTGTACCTTGTGTATTAGGGGCTATTAAAATAGCTATTAAGTTTAATTTTCCCGATATGTTTGTGGGCTAAAATTTTATTTTTATTACTGTTGCATAATTAATACTGATTAAATTTTAGGGATGATATATTATTCAAACAATAAGGTTTCTGGTTCTTTAAGATTTTAATTTAATTAGGGTTGAGCTATTGTGTTTGAGCTCAATTAGTATTTATAAGGGGATAAGCTTTTATAAGTGATTTATATACCTTTTTGTAATTTAAATTATTTAGATTTAATATTGATCTAATTTTTACAATGTTATAATGAAGTTAATTTATTAATTATTTATATATGCGTTATATATTATATTAAAGTATATTGTTAATAAAGATTGAATAACAATACTGATAGCATTAGTAGTAAATTATTTAATTTAGTTATTGTGTTTTTATTTAGTTTTAAGGAACTGGGCAAATACGATTTTCGCCTGTTTAGCAAAAACATGGTTTTTTGATTAGTTACATAAAAAATCAGGCCTGCCCGCTGATAGATTTGAAGGGCTGCAGTATTATGACTGTACAAAGGTAGCATAATCATTAGTCTTTTAATTGAAGACTGGTATGAAAGGTTTGACGGAAATCAGCTGTCTCAAATGCTAATTAATGAATTTTATTTTTAAGGAAAAGAGCTTAAATTTTGCAATGGGACGAGAAGACCCTATTAAATTTTATTTTTTATTAATTAATACGTTTAATAAATAAAGCTTTTAATTGATAAGTAATTTTGCTGGGGCGGCAAATAATCAGCATTATTTTAATTTAATATGATAATTAGCGTTAAGGTTTGATCCATTATGGGTGATACTGAGAATAAATTACTATAGGGATAACAGCGTAATATTTTTTGAGAGTTCATATTGACAAAAATGTTTGCGACCTCGATGTTGGATTAAGAATTCTTATTGATGCAGTAGTTGATATAGAAGGTCTGTTCGACCTTTAAATTCTTACATGATCTGAGTTCAGACCGGCGTGAGCCAGGTCGGTTTCTATCTTTTGTTGGTATAGGTTTAAATTAGTACGAAAGGACCATTTAATATAAAATTTTTATAATTTAATGAATCAATTAAATTTTTGTAAATATAGGCCTTAGTTATTTTGGCAGATTAGTGCACCGAATTTAGAATTCGATTATGTATTTATTACAAATAATAATTATAGTGGCAGATTAGTGCATAGAATTTAAGCTTCTAATATGGGTAGTCCCTTATAATAATTGAGTTTGTGTTTTTTATAGTAAATTTTTTGGTGTTAATTGTTATGGTTCTGATTAGAGTGGCGTTTGTTACTTTATTTGAGCGGAAGGTATTGGGTTATATTCAAATTCGTAAAGGGCCAAATAAGGTAAGAATAGTTGGCATTCTTCAGCCGTTTGCTGATGCTATTAGGTTATTTACTAAGAGATTAAGTTATCCTTTCTATATAAACTATTATATTTATTATTTAAGCCCTGCTGTTATGTTATTCATGATGCTGTTGGGCTGGGTTATTTATCCTTTATTATTTGGTTTGTTTGATTACGAATACGGAATTTTGTTTTTTTTGTGCTGTACAAGTTTTAGAGTATATACGTTGTTTGGATCAGGGTGGGCTTCTAACTCTAAATACGCCTTATTGGGGGCCTTACGAGGAGTTGCACAAACGATTTCGTATGAAGTTAGAATAGCATTAATTTTGTTGGGTGTTGTTATTTTGTCCTTTAGTTATATATTAAATATTATTGTGAAATACCAACACTTAGTTTGATTTGTATTTTTGTTAATACCTCTTTTCTATATTTGGCTTATTTCAGGGTTGGCAGAGCTTAATCGAACTCCTTTTGATTTTGCCGAGGGAGAATCTGAGCTTGTATCTGGGTTTAATGTTGAATATAGTGGCGGGGGCTTCGCGATGTTGTTTATAGCAGAATATGGAAGAATTTTATTTATTAGTTTTTTAACGGGGATTTTATTTTTTGGTGGAGGTTACATAGGAGCACTTATTGGATTGGTAATAAGATTTACTATTATTTGAATTCGAGGGGTTTTGCCACGGTTTCGTTATGATAAGTTAATATTTTTGGCTTGAAAGAGTTTTTTGCCTATTTCGTTAAATTATATTTTATTATGTTTTTGTGTGGTCTTATATTTATCAAAAGGTAGTTTAATTAAAATTGTAGCTTTGGAAGTTACAGATGGGGCATGCCCCTTTTGATAACTTATGTTTATGTATTTGTTAATAATAAGCGGGTTTTTTGCTTTTATTTCTGCTCGTAAACACACCCTTAATATGCTGTTGAGTTTAGAGTTTATTATGTTGGGTTTAGTTGTTGGGATAGTAAGACTATTTAGTGAAATTGAAGTTGAGAGATATTTTATTTTGTATTTTCTTACGTTTGCAGCGTGTGAAGGGGCACTAGGGCTTAGAATTGTGGTTGCTCTTATTCGAACTCACGGAAGAGACTTTTTCTATAGTTTTAATATTTTAGAATGTTAAAGTTTGGTTTGTTGTTAATTGTATTAACAGGATTATTGTTTTGCGGACTAACGTGGGATTTGATTTATTTGATATTTGTTGTTTTATCCTTGTATTTTCTTATTTTAGGTCATTATGAATATGTAGACTACAATTACTTTGGTAATGGGCTAGGAGGCAGTCTTTTGTCTATTGTGTTAGTATGATTAAGTGTTTGAATTATTATATTAATGTTGTTAGCTAGTTTGAGGGCCATTAAATATAATGAAACCTATTTTTTGGTAATTATGTTAAGAATGTTACTGTTTTTATTCTTTGTGTTTTTAAGAGTTGACTTAATCTGATTTTATATTTCTTTTGAGGCAGTTTTAATTCCAACTTACTTATTAATTATTGGCTGGGGATATCAACCAGAGCGTCTTCAAGCCGGGCTTTATTTAATTTTTTATACTGTATTTGTATCATTACCATTATTAATTGTGCTTTTGTGAATTAATTCTAAGAGCATAAATTTAACAAATATATTTGCCAGTTTTAATTTAATTAGTTTATTTATTTTCTTTTGTGGGGTTGGGGCTTTTTTAGTTAAAATGCCTATATTTTTTGTTCATTTATGATTACCAAAAGCTCATGTTGAGGCCCCAATTTCTGGTTCTATAATTTTGGCTGGTATTCTTTTAAAAATAGGAGGGTTTGGTCTATATCGAGTAGGGGAATATTTTATGTTTATAATTAAAGGGTTAGGGATATTTTGAATAAGAGTTAGTTTAGTTGGGGGGGTTTACATGAGCTTCGTGTGTTTACGACAAAGAGATTTGAAGGCTTTAATTGCTTATTCATCTGTTGTACATATAGGCTTAGTCATTGGGGGTTTAATAACAATAAGATTAGTCGGTTTGATTGGTAGATTTGTATTAATAGTAGGGCATGGGTTGTGTTCTTCTGGGCTTTTTTGTTTAGCTAATATAAACTATGAGCGAATCCATAGCCGTAGAATAGTAGTAAATAAAGGGTTAATTAATTTATTGCCAAGAAGTTCATTAATGTGGTTTTTATTAGTAAGATCTAATATAGCTGCTCCTATATCTTTGAATTTGATTGGGGAGATCACTTTATTGGGCTGTCTTTTAAGCTATAGTACTTTTATAATAATTGTATTGGTTATTTTATCTTTTTTCAGTGCAGCCTATTGCTTATATCTATATTCAGGGGTCCAGCATGGGTCATTGATTAAAGGGAGAATGCCTTTTTATGAAATATTGGTAGTAGAATATTTAGTTTTACTATTACATTGAACTCCTTTAAATGTTTTATTTTTAAAGCTGGATTTTTTTTTACTATACTTAAATAGTTTAATTAAAATGAGAGATTGTGGTTCTTTTGATGTAAAGATTACTTTAAGTAGTGAAGGGATATGGGATTAGTAAAATAATATCTTCTTTTTTGAGATTTGTTAGATTTTTTGTTGTGGTCTGAGCCATTGGCTGTCTTTTTTTAGACAGGGCTTATTTATTTGAGTGGGTATTTTTTTCTATTAATGGAATAGACATAAGTTTAGTTTTTTTGTTTGACTGGATGTCCTTGCTTTTTTTTAGCGTTGTATTAATTATTTCTTCTAGTGTGTTATATTACAGACATTATTATATGGAAGGGGAAGCAAATATACCTCGATTTATTATGTTGGTGTTACTGTTTGTTTTATCTATAGTGTTAGTTATTTTAAGTCCTAGATTTATTAGCATTTTGTTGGGCTGGGACGGCTTAGGGCTAGTCTCTTATTGTTTGGTAATTTACTATCAGAATTATAAATCTTTTAGTGCTGGGATGCTAACAGTCCTTAGTAATCGTATTGGGGATGTAGGCTTATTGATTGCTATTGGGTGGCTAATATCTTTTGGGGGATGAAATTTTTACTCTATAGGAAGATTTTCTGTTATTAATTTATGGGTTGTTATTTGTGTTTTTGTAGCGGGGTTAACTAAAAGTGCTCAAATACCTTTTTCTGCTTGGCTTCCTGCTGCAATAGCAGCCCCGACTCCTGTATCTGCGTTGGTTCACTCTTCAACCTTAGTTACCGCCGGGGTTTACTTATTGATTCGGTTTTCTCATTTAATAGAGCCGTTTGGGGAAGTAAAACATTTTTTGTTTTTTGTTTCTATATTAACAATGTTTTTAGCAGGAATAGGTGCTAATTTTGAAATAGACCTAAAAAAAATTGTAGCTCTTTCTACTTTGAGTCAGCTTGGATTAATAATAAGAATGGTTGCTTTAGGAAATGAGATTTTTGCTTTTTTCCACTTGCTTACTCATGCATTATTTAAGGCTTTACTATTCCTTTGTGCAGGAAAATTAATTCATGTGAGAGGAAATAATCAAGACATTCGGTTTATAGGGGGCTCAGCGCTTAGTTTGCCTCTGAGTTTAGTTTTTATAAATGCAGCTAATTTTTCATTGTGCGGGTTCCCTTTTATGGCAGGGTTTTACTCTAAGGACCTTATTTTAGAATATATATATAGCTCTAATTTAAATCTGTTCATAATTGGGCTATTATATGTTTCAACTATATTGACCTGTATATATTCCTTTCGGCTGAGTTGATACTTAAGTGGTGGTCTTTATAAAGGAGCGGCTTTTTTCTCCACAGAAGATAATGAGAGCGGATACACTAACCCGATATTAGTTTTGTTTATAGGGGCTCTAATTGGCGGTTCTGTTTTTAGCTGGTTGTTGTTTGAGACACCAAATGTTATTGTTTTGGGGTCTTTGATTAAGCTGATGCCAGTTGTATTATTAGCTATGGGGGTGATTTTTAGTCTAAACATAATTGGAGAAGTAGGGCAAAAGAAGATTGGAAACGTAGTTGGGCATAGTTTTGTTAGTTTAATATGATTTATACCCTCTCTATCTGGACAATATGTTATTAAATCCCCCTTACTTTTAGGAGACGTAATTATTGGTTATAATGACAAAACATGAGGTGAATATTTTGGAGGCCAAGGGGCAATAAAATATTTTAGCTTTATAAGTGCACACGTACAAGCATGACAATATAATTCAGTAAAAATTTTCATTATGCTTTTTTTAAGCTGGGGGCTTGTTCTAATTTATTTAATTTGTTTAAATAGCTTAAACTAAAGCGAGGCATTGAAGCGGCTTAGATGATCTATATCTTTAAATAGATGATGTGGCTGACTAAGGCGGCGGATTGTAAATCTGTTTATAATTTAATTATTCGTCATTATATACCTTAGTGTATAGGCACGAAAGAGTTTGAGGCTTTTAGACCTAGCTCTAACTAGGGGGTATTACACCTTTTCCTTCCTTTTTTTCGAGTGGAAGGAAAAGGTGTCAATAAGTTTGCTCTATAGACAGACAAACAATAAAATATTTATTTATTATAAATCTTCTGTTTAGTGGGTTGTATATGAATAAGAGTTCAATCTAGTTGGTACCCTTCAATTTTGGGATGTTAGAGAGAGAGAGAAAGATCCGAAAGGGCCCTCTCGCAGGGCCCTGAAGGAAGTGATTTCGTGTATTGCGTCACCTTTTTTTCGTATAATGTTTACGTCTAAGTCGGGGCGATGGTGTGGCTAGGGTTTACATGAATGATCCGGGGTGCATCTGACTCCTAAAACTGATCGCATATATAAGCATATAAAATATATATTTACCGTAATATGTTTCTTAGGCGAAAATAATAATAAGAATAAATGTATATAAGGGGAGAGGGAATTATACAGTTTGAGTTCTCTTTTGATTTAAAAAAAAAAGAGAACTCAAACTATTATACTACTAGTTCTTAGGGTATTACCCAAATTTGATTTACAAGATCACTATTTTGATTAAATTATAAAAACAAGCTATTAGAATGGTTATGCTCTATATAATATTTTCAAGATATTATCTTATTTAGTTAAATAGCTATATTATTTTATTTACAGGCTTTAATAAAAAATAAGTAAAATATAAAATAGTTAACGCCTGCCCAATCAGGATGTAGGGCTCTTCTACTGGCCGGGCCCCAATTCATGTTAGTAAGAGGAAGGTGGTTACGAATGCTCAGAATAAGATTTGTCCTATGAAGTGGAATTGTGTGGATTTGATTGTTTTGAAGTCAATTATAGGTAAAATAAATAAAATTATTACTGATAAGGCTAGGGCGGCTACTCCACCTAGTTTATTAGGAATTGATCGAAGAATTGCATATGCGAATAGGAAATATCATTCAGGTTGAATGTGTACTGGTGTAACAAGGGGGTTGGCTTGGATAAAATTTTCAGGGTCGGTTAGTAAATTGGGTCTAATAAGGGCAATGGTTGTGAAAGGTAATATTAAAAACATTAATCCTATTAAGTCTTTTAGTGAGAAAAATGGATGGAAAGGGATTTTGTCGGTGTTTATTTTAACCCCAAGGGGGTTATTTGATCCTGTTTGGTGAAGAAATAATAGGTGAATAATAACTATGGCTGCGATAATAAACGGAAAAAGGAAGTGGAAGGTAAAAAATCGTGTTAGGGTGGCATTGTCTACTGCAAATCCACCTCAGACTCATTGAACTAAAGAGGTACCTAAATATGGAACGGTAGAGAGTAAATTTGTAATAACTGTTGCTCCTCAGAAGGATATTTGCCCTCAAGGTAACACATATCCTAAAAAGGCTGTTATTATGGTAAGAATGAAAATAACTCTTCCTGATATTCATGTAAGGTGTAAGGTGTAGGAGTTATAATATAGTCCTCGTCCTATGTGAATGTATATGCAAATAAAAAATAGGCTGGCCCCATTTGCGTGTAATGATCGTATAAGCCAACCATAATTTACATCTCGTGAAATGTGACAAATGTTTATAAAGGCTATTTCTACTGATGGGGAGTAATGAATAGATAAAAATAATCCTGTTAGGATTTGGATAATTAAACAGATTCCTAGGAGAGATCCTATATTTCATATTAATGAAATATTTCTTGGGCTGGGTAGGTCAACTAGGGAGGAGTTTATGATTTTAATAACTGGGTGGGTTTTACGTAGTGGGTAAGTCATAAGTTGTTAGTCGAAGAGGGCCTTCTTTAAATATAGTGATTTTTGAAATAATTAAGAGGGTTAGGAATAGGTACAACGCTATAAATAGGGTTATTAATAGAAGGGACATGCTGAAAATTTTTATGCTGGGGATAAAGTCTGTTTCAATAATGTTTGAGTCTTTGGCTCTTGGTTGGTTTGGTATGATTAATGTTAAAGGAAAAAGGATGAATGGATATAATGATATTTTTATGAATTTTTCGTTAGGTGCTAAGGTTGAAATATAGATAAATAATACTAAAAGGGCACCTAAGAAAATGAGAAATAGAATGTAGGCCAATCATGAATATTTTAATGTAAGTCATATTTTTATAGAAATTGTTAAGGCTAGCATAATGATTGTGAGGCCTATTATTATTGGGTGGAATATTAAGGGAAATGTAATAATAATTCTTATTATTATTAATGCTGTAATTAGGATTGTTTCTAAGATTTCTCTATTATAACAATGAAGGTGTTATGTGTTATTTTACACTATAGAAAAAGAGCTATTAACATTTTTATACGTTAGTAATTAAGTTAGCGGCTTAATAAATTATAGCTCCTTAGTAAGGATAAATAATCCAATTTGTTATTAACAGTAACATGCCTATGTTTTGGCTTTAACTAATGTTAAATAAGGATATAACTCAAAGACCAAGTCGAAATTGGTTGTGATATTTCACTTCTTATTTAGGCACAGCCTGGTGGCGATTTTTAATTGCAAATTAAATATTATGTGTTTAATTATGTACCTAGATGGATCAATTTAGTGCCCCGTTCGATCATTCGTAATATAGACCTAAAAGTAAGATGACAATGAAAATTACAATTAATATTAGGGTGTTGGTGCTGGTAAAATTGGATATGATAATAGGGATAGGGAGAAGCAGGGCAATTTCTACGTCGAAAATTAGAAAGATGACAGCGATTAGGAAAAATTGTAGCGAAAAAGGGGTGCGTGAGGTATTTTTTGGGTCAAATCCGCATTCAAAAGGAGAGAGGTTTTCTCGGTCTGGTTGGGGGGGTGTAGATGTGATTAGGGGAAGTAATATTAAAATTGTTGAGATAGTAAATAGGATTAAGGCCATAAAAAAAATAATTATCACATTTAATTAGCTTAATCTTATTGATTGGAAGTCAATTGTACATATATACTCATGTGATTAGCCTCCTCATCAATAAATTGAAATGTAAAGAAATAATCATACTACATCTACGAAGTGTCAGTACCATGCGGCCGCTTCGAAACCAAAGTGGTGGTGTGGGGAATAGTGGAATAAAATGTGTCGGAACAGGCATACTCTGAGGAAAGAGGTGCCAATAATGACATGTAGGCCATGAAATCCAGTGGCTACAAAGAAGGTTGAGCCGTATACTGAGTCTGCGATTGTAAATGGGGCTTCGAAGTATTCAAATGCTTGTAGAATAGTAAAGTAAACTCCTAAAATAATTGTAATTGTAAGGGCTTGTGTGGCCTGTGTGTGATTTGAGCTTATTAATCTATGATGGGCTCAGGTTACAGTAATCCCTGATGACAATAAAATAGCTGTGTTTAGGAGGGGGATTTGAAACGGGTTAAACGGGATAATGCTTTGTGGGGGCCATATGGATCCTGTTTCTAGTGTTGGGGTTAGGCTTCTGTGAAAAAAAGCTCAGAAAAATGAGATGAAGAAAAAAACTTCTGAGACAATAAATAAAATTATTCCTCATTTTAATCCTACAATTACTTTTAGTGTGTGGAGTCCTTGGTGGGTTCCTTCTCGTGTAACATCTCGTCATCATTGAAATATAGTTAATAATATAATAATTAGGCCTATGGTGATTAGGGTTGGATCGTTGGCGTGAAAAAGCTTAATTCCCCCTATGGTAATTGATATTGCTCCTACAGCTGCAGTTATTGGTCAGGGGCTTTTTTCAACTAAGTGATATGGGTGATTGTGTGTTGACATAAGTTGTTTCTCTAATATATAGAGTTGTTAAAACAGCAAAGACGTATGCTTGAATTATAGCAACAGCAGATTCTAATGTGATTAAGGCAATTTGAGTTATGATAATAAAAGGAAGAATTGTAGTGGGGTTTGTTGGGCCTTGGTTTCCTAGTAGAGTTATCAATAGGTGTCCGGCAATTATGTTAGCTGCTAGTCGTACTGAGAGTGTAAGTGGGCGGATTAAGTTTCTAATTGACTCAATACATACTATGAAAACGGTTAAGGCAGGGGGAGTTCCTTGTGGCACTAAATGGGCCAGTATGTGAATTGTGTGATTTATTCATCCGTATAATATAAGGGCAACTCACATTGGCAAAGCTATAGTGATAGTGAGCATTGGATGACTGGTTGCTGTGAAAATGTATGGGAATAAACCTATTGAGTTGTTGATTAGAATTAATAAAAATAATCTAAGTAATATTATTGTAGCGCCTATAAAGTTGGTTGGACCTAAAAGGGTGGAAAATTCTTTTTTTAGGGTGGTTGTTATTAAATTGAAAATAGTATGGGATCGGGAGGGGGCTAATCAATATATTGTTGGTATTATGGTAAAAATCAATATAGTGCTTACTCAGTTTAATTTAATATTTATAATTTGGGTTGAAGGGTCAAAAATGGAAAACAGGTTTGTTATCATTTTCAGGCTAGGTTTGATTTAATTAAAGTGATGGTAGGGCTAATAGGCCGATGTATATAAATATAATTTGTTAGGATGACAACTAAAATATAGGTAATGATAAAGAATACAAATATGGTTGTTCAGTTTATTGGGAATATTTGAGGAATAAGAAAATATCTTGGGGATAATTTTAACATGACAGGTTAATGTTATGTTTTAACTAATTTTCTCATTAGAAGTAATAATATACCATAAATTGGTTTAAGAGACCAACGCTTAATTTTTCAGCCATCTAATGAAATCTTATTAGTTAGTCAGTTGATGAAATATTTTATTGGCACGGTTTCAAGCACGATGGGCATAAAGCTATGATTTGCACCACAAATTTCTGAACATTGTCCGTATCATAGGCCAGGGCGGGTAATAATGAAAGATACTTGATTCAGTCGGCTGGGCACAGCGTCTGCTTTTACTCCTAGAGCTGGAATAGTTCATGAATGAAGAACGTCTGCGGCTGTAATAAGTATTCGGATTTGTGTGTTAATAGGCAGAGTTGTTCGGTTGTCTACATCTAGTAAACGAAATGTGTTTAATGTTATATCGTCTGTTGGGGTTATATAGGAGTCAAATTCGATTGTGTTGAAATCAGTGTATTCATACGATCAGTATCATTGATGTCCTGTGGTTTTTAGTGTTAGATCAGGAACATTTACCTCGTCTAGAAGGTATAATAGTCGTAAGGATGGTAGGGCAATAAAAATTAAGATGATACCTGGTAAGATGGTTCATACTGTTTCAATTTCTTGTCCTTCTAGTAGAAATCGGTTTGTATACTTATTAAGCATTAATATGATAAATATATATAAAACTAGAGACAAAATTATGGTAAGAATTAATAAGGTATGATCGTGAAAGAAAATTAACTGTTCTATTAATGGAGATGCTCTGTTTTGGAAAAGTAAATTAGCTCATGTTGCCATACGTTATTTAATTAGTAGGGTTAGTTGATTATATGTATGATCTTCTGGCGGTGTGTGATATTGTCACTCAATAGAAGAGCTATTATTTATTGAAAAGATAACTGGTCGTGAGCTAACTATTGCCTCTCAAATAATGATAATAAATATTAAAACACCAAAAAATGATATTGTAGATCCGACAGAAGAGACAATATTTCATGTTGTATATGCGTCCGGGTAGTCAGAATATCGTCGAGGTATCCCTCTTAGACCTAAAAAGTGTTGAGGAAAAAAGGTTATGTTGACTCCAATGAATATTAGTATAAAATGCATTTTTGATCACGCGGGGTTTAATGCTAGGCCTAGTATTAGGGGAAATCAGAAGGTTATTCCACCTAGAATAGCAAATACAGCTCCTATAGATAAAACATAATGAAAATGGGCTACGACGTAATATGTGTCATGAAGTATAATATCGACTGATGAGTTTGCTAAAACTACTCCTGTTAATCCACCTACAGTAAATAGGAACACAAATCCTAGAGCTCATAATAAAGGTGTTTCGTATGAGAATTGGGTTCCGTGAAGGGTGGCTAGTCAGCTGAAAATTTTGATGCCGGTGGGGACAGCAATAATTATTGTTGCTGCAGTAAAATAGGCTCGGGTGTCAACATCTATTCCTACTGTAAATATATGGTGAGCTCATACAATGAAGCCTAGTAGGCCAATAGCTACTATGGCGTAAATTATGCCAAGAGAGCCAAATGCTTCTTTTTTACCTCTTTGTTGTGCAATAATATGTGAGATTATACCAAAGCCTGGGAGAATTAAAATGTAAACTTCTGGGTGTCCGAAAAATCAAAATAGGTGTTGATATAAAATAGGGTCTCCTCCTCCTGCAGGGTCAAAGAATGATGTGTTGAAATTTCGGTCTGTAAGGAGTATAGTGATGGCTCCTGCTAGGACCGGGAGGGACAATAAAAGTAAGATGGCTGTAATTTTTACTGCTCATACAAAGAGTGGTATTTGTTCAAATAGCATCCCTACTGTTCGTATATTAATGATTGTGGTAATAAAGTTAATTGCTCCTAAAATAGAAGAGGCTCCGGCGAGATGGAGAGAAAAAATTGCCATATCTACTGATGGCCCTGCATGGGCTAAGGTGGAAGCTAAAGGGGGGTATACAGTTCAGCCTGTACCTGCTCCTTTTTCTACGGCGGAAGAAGCTAATAATAGAAATAGTGCTGGGGGTAAAAGTCAAAAGCTAAGATTATTTATTCGTGGGAAGGCCATATCTGGTGCGCCTAACATTAAAGGTACAAGTCAATTGCCAAAGCCTCCAATTATAATAGGTATTACTATAAAGAAAATTATAATGAAGGCGTGGGCTGTAACAATAACATTGTAGATTTGGTCGTCTCCAATTAGGCTTCCTGGTTGGCTAAGCTCAAGACGGATAAGTATGCTTAAAGAGGTTCCAATTATTGCTGCTCAAGCACCAAAAATTAAATATATAGTACCAATGTCCTTGTGGTTTGTGGAAAATAATCATCGCGT